ACAAACACACACACATTAGATTCATACCATAACCACGATGATTCAAAAAAAAACTTTTATCGAAGTCCAAAAATTCCCTGAGTAAGAACTGCTGGATTATCACTTATTCAATGAATAGGTATAATGAAAAAATCCAAAGAAACGTTTGTCTTTTAATCAATATAAAAGTAAGCGTCGAAAATTCAAATTTTTCAATTTTTTCTTCCAACTCTTTGAAAAAAAAAAAGTAATCCGATTGCGAGGTCTAAATATATAGTATGAATCATAGTTCTATCTAATATTTTAGAATTCATTTTCTATATTCCGTGCTCCAGATACTAGAATAAATATCTGACGGGATAAAACCATCTCTATCAAGATGACAGATCTTTTTTATGTTCTGTACTATCAATAGGATCAATTATAACAAGTCACACACTCATATTCCGGAAATACAGAAACAAAGAAATTCCACGATCGAACTACCAAATTAAAATGGAATGGGCTAACAATAAAAAACCTAAATGTTTAACTTTACTTTCTATTGAAAAACTAGTTACTCAATTCTTGCGAATCTAATTCATAGAAATTTCATCTAGTAAAATGGACGAATTATAAATCTCCAAAATAATAGATAGAAATATCGCGAATAGAGCCATTGCAACACCCATCAAAGGAGTAGTTCCCCATCCCGGAGCTACTTTTCCATATTCTGAATTTAATGGTTTCAATAAGTCCCCTACAACAGTTCGTCTTGGACCAGATCTAGAACTATCCTCAACGGTTTGTGTAGCCATAAATCCTCTTTTTTATTAATTGAGATCTGTTGACTTTGTATACCATTCCACTGTAAATAAAGGATCTTATCCTATAGATTTATTGTGATCTTGAAATTTAAAAATTAGAATAATGGAAACAGCAACTCTAGTTGCCATATCTATATCTGGTTTACTTGTAAGTTTTACTGGGTATGCCTTATATACTGCTTTTGGGCAACCCTCTCAACAACTAAGAGATCCATTCGAAGAACATGGGGACTAATTGAAGTAATGAGCCCCCAATATTGGGGGCTCATTACTTCAAATTGAGAAAATGAAAAATCATTTCATCTTTTTAGTTGGAACTTTAGGAGGTTCTCTAAAAAAGATAGCGAAAAAAATGATTCCTAAAGTCGAGACTAAGAGGAATGTATAAACCAATGCTTCCATAGATTTGATTGTGGTTTACAATTATAGCTTTCATACCTGTTTATTGTTTATTGGAGCTAATCTCCGGATAAAGAAAAAGAACGAACAAAAGTAAAACAAAGTGCAATAATTCAAATCAAGATTGATCTGGTTCTCTATGTCAAATTCAAATCATAACAAAAACATAAAAAAGTAGAAAAGGAACAAAAGAATGTTCTATCAGACTCCCTGTCTTCTTGTAGTTGGATCTCCAAGTTTTTGGAATGCTCCAAATTCTACTTGAGCATCCAAATCTGGGTCAATACCAGCAAAAACATCTCTGAACAAAGTTCTAGCACCATGCCAAATGTGCCCGAAAAAGAAGAGCAGAGCAAACGAAGCATGTCCAAAAGTAAACCACCCCCTTGGACTGCTCCGAAAAACACCATCTGATTTCAAAGTAGCCCGATCTAATTCAAAAATTTCACCCAATTGAGCACGTCTAGCATATTTTTTCACAGTAGCAGGATCACTATAACTCACTCCATTGAGTTCGCCACCATAGAACTCAACAGTTACACCTACTTGTTCAACACTATATTTCGATTCTGCCCTTCGAAAAGGAACATCGGCTCTAACAATTCCGTCTCCGTCTACCAAAACAACCGGAAATGTTTCAAAAAAAGTAGGCATACGACGTACAAAAAGTTCACGTCCCTCTTTATCTCGAAAAATGGGATGTCCTAACCAACCAACAGCTATTCCATCTCCATTGTCCATTGAGCCCGCTCTAAACAATCCTCCTTTTGCTGGATTATTTCCGATGTAATCATAAAAAGCTAATTTTTCAGGAATTTTAGACCAAGCTTCTGATAAACTTTGATTTTCGGCTAGCCCAGCACCAACTCTTCTATATATTTCTTGTTGGAAGTACCCCTGATCCCATTGATAACGAGTGGGGCCAAATAATTCAATCGGGGTTGTTGCTGAACCATACCACATAGTTCCAGCAACAACAAAAGCTGCAAAAAAGACAGCAGCGATACTACTGGAAAGGACAGTTTCAATATTTCCCATACGCAATCCTTTGTATAGACGTTGGGGTGGACGCACACTAAGATGGAAAAGACCCGCTAATATGCCCAATGTTCCTGCTGCAATATGATGAGAAGCTACCCCCCCCGGGACAAAAGGATCAAAACCTTCCACACCCCATGCGGGATTTACGGATTGTACCCTTCCGGTTAGTCCATAAGGATCGGATACCCATATTCCGGGACCATATAATCCTGTTACATGAAATGCTCCAAAACCGAAACAAGCCACCCCTGCAAGAAATAAATGAATTCCAAAAATTTTGGGCAAATCCAAAGAAGGTTTTCCGGTACGTTCGTCACAAAATATTTCTAAATCCCAATAGACCCAATGCCAGATAGCCGCTAAGAAGCACAAGCCCGAAAACACAATATGCGCCCCAGCCACACCTTCGTAACTCCAAATACCCGGATTCGTTATAGTACCCCCTGTGATATTCCAACCACCCCACGAATTGGTTATTCCTAAACGAGTCATGAAGGGTATAACGAACATACCCTGTCTCCACATTGGGTCAAGAACAGGGTCAGAGGGATCAAAAACTGCTAATTCGTATAGAGCCATCGAACCGGCCCAACCAGCAACCAGAGCTGTATGCATTATATGGACAGAAAGCAAACGGCCTGGATCATTTAATACAACAGTATGAACACGATACCAAGGTAAACCCATGAAAATACCCCTTATATCAACAAAAAATAGACACTCTGTAACTTTATTGCATTGGAAAAACTATACGTTTGACTCTCGCCTTTTAGTCGATTTTTTCGGATAAAGAAATTTTATTTGTTTTAGTTTTTTAGTAATAGTGGAATAATCCTATTTGTAGGAACTAAAAGAAACAGATCTATTTTATACCCGATAAGTAACAATATGCAATGGTGGGTGAGTGGGGGGGGGGGGGTTGACAATTTTATCTATAAGTATTTAAATAAATAAAATAAATAAATGCAGACATATTTGTTTACCACCCCAAGGACACATTCGTAACAACTTTACTTTATTAGGTCTTCCCTTATTTTTTTTTTTTTTATGATTTCTAAAAAAATACACTATGATAAAAGCAAATCATTGTGAATATATTTTAACATAATAGTAAACCCATTCTTACGTTTCCACACTAAAGTGAGATATATGATTTTTTTTTTCATTTTATGCCCATTGGTGTTCCAAAAATACCCTTTCGAAGTCCTGGGGAAGAAGATGCATCTTGGGTTGATATATAGTGCGACTTGTCATATATGTTTGGTCATATGGGATTTCCCCGTTTTCTCCCTCGATCGGGATATCTTCTCTTTCACCCTAAAAAACGAATGATTGAATTATAAAAAATTTGGAGCGTGAAGTGTAATGAAGTGCAATTAGATCGATTTTTGGTTTTTTTTTTTTTTGGGGGGGGGGGGATATTCAAATTAATATTCTAAATTTAGAAAAATTTATGGTTGGCTTAGTTGGACTAATAAAATGAAGTACCCAGGCTCTGTTTAGAAAAAAACCAATTAATTAGTAATATATCTATGATTACTACTTCTATCATATCATATATTTGACAGAAAACATAAAATAAGAAATTCAGAAAATAAAAAAGTCGTAAGAAAAATACATGTAATGTAGTTTTTATCCTATATGTGCAAACCAGAATCGGGCAGATTTTTACTCAGAGTAGAAAAGAAACCTAAAAGAATTGAACAAGTCCATTCAGAAACAAGAAAATGACATTGTGATTGGAGTTCGATCCCGATGAAAGCAATACATCAATGAGAAGTTAGTTCAATAAACTTAGTATATTGTTTTTTTTCATTAGAAATTCCATTATGAAAAGGGAAAGAGGGTTGAAATAGACACATTGATTCCTTTTTGTTTATGGTTTTTGTGAACCGTATGCATCAAAAGGTGCATGTACGGCTCTTATAAAGGATACAATTAAATCCTAATCAATCGACTTTATCGAGAAAGATTACTTTTTTTAGGCCAAGAGGTTGATAGTGAAATATCGAATCAACTTATTGGCATTATGGTATATCTCAGTATAGAAAGCGCTAACAAAGATTTGTATCTGTTTATAAATTCTCCGGGCGGGTGGGTAATACCTGGCATAGCTATTTATGATACTATGCAATTTGTACAACCAGACGTACAGACAGTATGTATGGGATTAGCCGCTTCAATGGGATCGTTTATTTTGGCAGGAGGAGAAATTACCAAACGTCTAGCATTCCCTCACGCTTGGCGCCAATGATTCTTTTATTTGAGAATATATATATAAAGACTATACCTTCGCCATAAAAACACTTAAGTAATAATAGCATGGTACTTCGAATTTGATATGCAAGTTTTTGTTTTTTAAACCATTCGATTATGTATAGAAAGAGTAGTATGAAAGAGAGGATATTTAGGATTTTATCTAATCTATTAGCAACTTAGTTTAGTTTAAGTGTCACAGACTTTTTTGTTTTTAGTTTTCACAACAGAGAACTTTTAACAATATTTATGCCTAACAACATTTATTTTAATTAAATTAGAATTATAAGAAAAAATTATTACATATGGAAAAAAAAAAAGAAACTTTTGGATTGTTAAATAACAAATAAGACAAAATAAGAAAACAACGGAGCCACCATAGTACTTAAAAATATTCAAAAAAAAAAAGAAGGTTGGTTATTGTTATGTTTATCATTTAAAGATCTAGATCCAAGAGATCAAATAGATTTTCTACTTTTTTATTCCATCGAAGAAAAAAGAAATTGCATATGTGAAAGAGCCGTATGCATCAATACGCAGAAAATGCTTGTACGGTTATTGAATCTTTTCTTTGCTCATTTATTTTCTTATTTTTTTTATATTTATCCCTTTCAGCTTACTTTGAGAAAATACTTTCACCTCAGTTGGGGGAATAAAGAAAATGTTTACCAATATAGATATAGAGGAAACCCTTATTCAAATTTTTATCAAGATAAGGGAAACACTTAAAAAAAAAATATCATCAGGGTAATGATCCACCAACCTGCTAGTTCTTTTTATGAGGCACAAACAGGAGAATTTATCCTGGAAGCAGAAGAACTACTGAAACTGCGTGAAACTATCACAAGGGTTTATGTACAAAGAACGGGCAAACCTTTATGGGTTGTATCCGAAGACATGGAAAGGGATGTTTTTATGTCAGCAGCAGAAGCCCAAAACCACGGAATTGTTGATCTTGTAGCAGTTGAATAAAAAATTAGCAGAAAGGATTCTTCTCAAATACAAGATTTGAACTTGTATTTTATCTTCTTAATCTTCTTATTTGGGTTAATATAATATTTATAGTATAATATACTATTTATAATTAATTAATCTATTAATAGAATATAAGTAATTCATAATCATTGGGTTAGGATTGATCTAAACCAGTTCATTATATATACGATTCACCATGCCAACTATGAAACAACTTATTAGAAACACAAGACAGCCAATCCGAAATGTCACGAAATCCCCCGCTCTTCGGGGATGCCCTCAGCGCCGAGGAACGTGTACCAGGGTGTATGTGCGACTCGTTCCGATCATATACTAAGACAAAAGAAAGGAAACCAATTTTTAATTATTGGCAATCCGTTAAGATAGTGTGGTGAATGGAAGAATTCCATTCACCACACTATCTTAACTTAAAATATATATATATTAATAATATATAGATTCTTCTATCATGTATCAAATTTATGATTTCTATTGGTGAAAACCCAATCACCTCAATTTACAATTTACGATAAGAAATAGTTTCCCATTGGTAACAAATAGTTACCCCATTAAGCAGAGAAAATCCTATTTCAATTAAAGTAAAGAAAAACGGTATCTTTTATTTATTTTGCAAGAACGGAATAACAGGGTCAGCTACCCAGCTAATCTTCATACTTAAATACCGTTACTGTATAACTAGATTTCATTGTGAAAAACCTATTACTAAATATTTCATGGGTAGAGCCAAAGAGTGTGAACTGTACAAGTTAACAATAACATTAATTAAATGAAGATTAAATAAAAAAAGGAGGGTTCCGGTGTATAGAGAGACCCTAACCGTTTAAAAAATAATCATAGAAACGATGGAACCCACCATTTTTTATCTATGTCCTATTTAATTTACTTACTATGCTTTTTTAATACCTAGTATCTATTAAAAAAAATTTCTCATTTCTAGGTTTAATACTCAAAAAAATCGTGGTTGGGAAGGTTATAGTAGCAAAAGCCATTGGAATTTTTTTTTCATACATTGGAAGAATCCATTCTTGTTATTAATAGATGACTAGGAAAGAAAAAAGAATAACTGAAAGAAAAAAAAATCAAATAGTTATTTAAGAAAGTCTCCATTTTTTTCAATGACCAGAATTAAACGAGGATATATAGCTCGGAAACGAAGGACAAAAATTCGTTTATTTACATCAAGCTTTCGCGGGGCTCATTCAAGACTTACTCGAACTATTTTTCAACAGAAAATGAAAGCTTTGGTTTCGGCTCATCGTGATAGAGATAGGAAAAAAAGGAATTTTCGTGGTTTATGGATTAGTAGAATAAATGCAGTAATTCGCGAGAATCAAAAAGCATACTATATTTATAATAATTTAATATATAATCTATATAAGAGGCAATTGCTTCTTAATCGTAAAATAGTTGCACAAATAGCTATATTAAAAGAGAATTGTCTTTTTATGATTTCCAATGAGATCATAAAAACAAAAAAATTCCCCGGAGACTGAACTCCGGGAAGGTATAAAATAGAAATTTGTATGATAAAATAGAATTTTCCGATAATAAAGTCATCAAAATAAACAAACACGTTCAATAAAAAAAAAAAGATCTATTCTTCTTCACTGATTATCTTTTTTCTTATAACATAACAACCTAAATTGAATTGTTGTAGTTTTCGAACAAAACATCAATCAACGCTTGATTTGAGTTTATATTCAATAAAAAAAAATGGAGGAGTAACCCTATATATTCTTTTTTAAAGCAGTAATAGTTCTAGTGGTCGACTCGCTTTTTTCAAATTGTTTTTCATTATTAAGAAAAGGTAACAAAGATAAAATACGAGCTTGTTTTATAGCAATCGTAATTAATCGTTGTTGTTTTAAAGTTAATCTATTCACACGTCTAGATAATATTTTTCCTTGTTCACTAATAAATCGACTAATTAAACCCATATTTTTATAATCAATTCGGTCCCCCGATTGGATCGGGGGCAAACGCTTACGAAAAAATCGCTTGGTTTTAAGAAAAAATCGCTTAGATTTATCCATGGTTTGTTTATTCCTATTCCAAAAATCGCATTTCTTACAAAAGAAATTCTATTCTTACTTTCTTTTTTTTTTCTATTTCTTTATTTCTGCATGAATCATATGTTTACAACAATAGGGACAGAATTTTCTCAATTCCAATCGACTAGGCGTATTGTGTCGATTTTTTTGAGTAATATATCTGGAAATACCCATTGATTTTTTATTAATATTCTTTTGATCACAACCGGTACATTCCAAAATAACAGTTACACAGATATTTTTACCCTTGGCCATGAACCTCCTTTGGGTTTTCAATTTTAATTCACTTAACAACCAACTATTCTATTTTCTAATTTCGAAGCGAAGAAGAAAAAAAGAACGAAAAAATAGAAGTTAATAAATCGAAATAAAATTATTAAAGACTTCATTTTTATAAATACAGTAATAATTAAGTAATACAACGATTCCGAACTATATTTCGTTTCGAATCACAGTACAGTATTTTGATTTTCATTTTAATATCTTGTATGATATTGTTGCCCCCACCTTAGCCATTCCATTTCGATTTCCAGTCTCATTCTATTATTAATAGAAATGGAATTGAATTCTTAATTCAATTCCATTGTCCATTGAAGCCTGGACCAAATTGCGAAGTTTACTGAAGACGAATCCACCTTTATTCTTTATCTTTTATAACTTCTAACTTATTCTATTATAATGAATTCTAAAAAAAAGAAGAAGAAATAAATAAGATCGGATTACTTAAAGGTATTTAATTGGATCTATAATCTTCTTCATCCCCTCCCGTGCTAATAATTAAAATGAAAAAAAGGGGAATATTAATGCATCCGGGAATAAACGATTGATTTCTATCAAGAGACCTGCTAAAGCTCCGAACCATAGAGTACTTACTACTGGTGCCACTGAAAGATATGTTTTTAGATCTCGCATTTCAAATCCTCCTTTTTATAGAGTATTATTTTTATTTGATCCTATTTTTTTTTGATTAATATTCTTTTTTTTATTATATTATTATTCTTTATTCTTATTCTCTTATTCTCTTATTCTATAGAATATAAATATTTTTAATATTTACTTTTCTTTTTTCCTATTCTATTCTATATTAATTATAGTATAGGTCTATATTAATTATAGAGTATAGGTCTATATTAATTATAGAGTATAGGTCTATATTAATTATAATTATAATATAGGAAACCAAAAAGAAAAAAATGGTAGGATAATTGAGCAGTTAATATATAAATAATATATATATATCCATGGAGAAAAAAAATGTGGAAAATAAGACAAAGATTCTTTACAATGAGAGTAGGAACCGATAGTAAAGGGATGTAGCGCAGCTTGGTAGCGCGTTTGTTTTGGGTACAAAATGTCACGGGTTCAAATCCTGTCATCCCTATCCTTAACTATTACTTATCATATGAGCAGTAACAAGGGAACAATTGAAACCAATTCAAATTGTACATACATAGTCAATAATATATATATATATATTCATTAATAAATTGATATAGTATATGCACGTAGCAATATGTATTGGGATCATATAAAATAATTTATGAAAATAAAGCGCTCTTAGTTCAGTTCGGTAGAACGCGGGTCTCCAAAACCCGATGTCGTAGGTTCAAATCCTACAGAGCGTGATGGTTGAAATCCTAGAGAGCGCGATTCCATTTTTTGTTAGATTGAGAATTACACTGAAATAATTGAACAGCAGTCTGTCTAAAGTCTGAATTTGACCCCCTTTGGATTAGGATTAAAAAAAGAATAGGGGATCAATCAATAAACAAACGAGACATTAATTAAATTAATTAAAGGTCCAACTGATCACCTCGTCGGTATTGTAAATATGCAGTTACAAATAATCCAGCCAAAGTAATAGGAATTAGTCCTAACACGATTCCAAATAGAAAAACTTCAATCATTTTTTTTTTCGAAAGGGAAAGGGGGAGGTAATATCTATCCTTAAATATTTTTTTGTATTGATCATAAATCTCAACGACCAAAAATTAGAAATTGACACGGTAAGGAACTATAGAATATATTGAATATCCCAAGATTTCCAATTCAGTTCCAAATTTTTCAAATCAAATAAGTCGTATCTTACTCAGACCGATAAATAGAGCTGAGGTCATAGTTAAAACCGCTAATAGAAAACCAAAATAACTAGTTATAGTGGACATAAAGAAGCTAAATGAAATATGTTCTTTTTATACATATGTTTAGAAAGCACTTCCCTAAGTTTCTATTTTTTTTTTGATAGAAAAATAAAAAAAAAATACCACTTGAAAGATACAATTGAGAATTTTAGATTCATCAATCAATTATTACAGACGAACAAAATAAATATAGTGACATAGGTAAAATAAAAGATCAATTCATCATTTGTGACATCTACCCACCCTGTAATTCGAAATCAAAAAGCAGATTTATTGAACAACTCGTGAGTTGAGTAAACTAATCGAATTAAAATACTTAATTATTATATTA